ATTGTTGTGTTGTTGGTTGTGTTTGTTTTGTGTTGTATTTTTGTTTGGTTTTACGGGGTAGGGGGTTTTGATTATAATGGCGTATGAATGGTGGTTTGTAAGATGTAGGGGGGGTACATGTAATTTTTTGCGACGCGCGCGTGTAAAAATGACAAGATAAAAATAGAAACGTGATGGGGGTGAGAATTGGGTGGGGTAGGGGATTTTGGGCATGAGTTTTGAAGAGGTGGGGTGGAGGTTCCTGTAGTTAAAATGGTAACGGCAGTTTTTCAGGCTGCAGATCTTGGGTAGAATCCGAGCAGGAATTTATGATAAAGTTTGTACTATTTTTAGGTTTGTGCTTTGCTTTGGGTGGTTTGGCGGTTGCATCTAATCCGTCTCCTTATTATGGGGTGGTTGGGTTGGTTGTGGCTTCTATTGCTGGATGTGGGTGATTGGTAAGTCTAGGGGTTTCTTTTGTGTCGTTGGTGTTGGTAATGGTTTATTTAGGGGGTATGTTGGTGGTGTTTGTTTATTCGGTGTCGTTAGCGGCGGATCCGTATCCTGAAGCCTGGGTTGATTGAGGTGTTATCGGTTATGGGGTGGGGATGGGTTTAGTTGTTATAGTTGGGTTTGCTATGGGTGGGGCGTTTGATGTTCTAGTGGATGGTGGTACGGTGAATAGTGCGGGTCTATCTTCGGTTCGGTTGGATTTTAGTGGGGTGGCTGTGTTCTATTCATGGGGAGCGGGGTTGCTTTTAGTTGGGGGGTGGGGGCTGTTGTTGACTTTGTTTGTGGTGTTGGAGCTTGTGCGGGGATTATCTCGGGGGGCTATTCGGGCTGTTTAGGGGTGAAGAGGTTTCAGAGAGTAGTTTAGTTGAAAATGCCAGCTTTGGGAGTTGGTGATGAAGGTTTGATTCCTTTCTCTTTGAGGAGGGTGAAAGTGGTATTAAAAGTTGGTTGTGATGGGTGTGTGGATGGTGGTTTGTGAAATGTAGGGGGATGTATTTAAATTTTTGTGACACATGCGTGCGAAAAATAGCAAGATAAAAATAAAAACGAAACAAGGATGAAAATTGGGTGGGGTAGAGGGTTTTAGATATAAGTCTCAGGAAAGTGAGGGAAAAGGAAGTATGTCCGGTGACCATTGCATTATCTAGTGCCTGCTAAGGTAGACGGCGCGGGGTCCATGAATGGGGTCAAAGTGCATCAGTGTCAGAGTTGAGACGAACTTATCCGACGACCATTACACTTAGAGGGCGTTCGGGGGATTCAGTAGCTCGCCGGTCATGTGATGGACATGTCAAGAGGAAGATAACTCCTGCTACGCACTTGAAGGGTTTATTGAAGGGACGCCAGAAAAAAGAAAAGAACTAGAGAAGAGGTGACTCGGCAAAGAGGTAGGGAGTGGACTGTGCATCCGACCACTTGTACCTGTGGGGAGCAATTGAATAGGAATTAAGAGAGTTATGGTCCTGAAATTACCACGGGTGGCGCAAAAGAGCAAGTCGGGCCTCGAGGGTTAGAGGGAATGTATGCCCCTGAAGCCAATAACCTAGGGTATAACTGACGTTGAGTAGCTCGGTTCTCGTGAGAAACACGGTTAATAGATAACCAGGTTCTCTGGCTTGGGAGTACGTGAAAGCTGTTGGACGAGCATTGTCCTAGGAGGTGGGCGAATGTCATGACTGGGAGAATGCAAAGGAGTACTGTGACGGTATTCGTGTGGAGAATAGGGTTTGGGTGCGGGGTAGGAGATCCGATCTTGTGTGACGCTTGTGTTGGGTTATGGGAGTGACAACTTGGGTTGTATGGTACCTGAGGCAAGAATGTGGTGGGGGTGGTGGTGTCCGCACATCATCTTATGGGCGTAAGTGTTTGGGTTTAGGTTGGTAGAGAGGTTGGTTAGTATGTGGATTATCCTACATTAGTGTAATGTCTGATGGGGTAAATAAGTTAATGCAAAGTAATGCATACCCTAAGAACGCTGGAAAAGCGCTAATGGGGGGGGAAGGGGGGGGGGCCCCAGTGGTGTTGTTTTGCCGCGAAACTCTAAGAAGGGGTGTAATCTTCAATCTTTGGTTTACAAGACCAATGTTTTCATAAACTATTAGAGTTGATTAGAGTTTGAGTATTTTGTTCTCTACGATGGATGCAATGGGGAATAGAACTAGGATGATTGTAAAGTAGGAGAATGAGGCGATTTGTCCGATGATAATGAACGGATGTTCGACTGGTTGGCTTCCTACTCAGGTGAGGATAAGGAGGTTGGCTACTAATGTTCAGAATAGGATCTGTGATAGAGGGCGGAATGTTATTGAGCGTAGTTTGGATACATGTAGAAGGGGGATTAGGAATAGGACTAGGACGGAGGCGGCGAGTGCTAGTACTCCTCCCAGTTTGTTTGGGATGGATCGGAGGATAGCGTAGGCGAATAGGAAGTATCATTCAGGTTTGATATGTGGGGGTGTGGCCAGGGGGTTGGCTGGTGTGAAATTTTCTGGGTCTCCTAGCAGGTTGGGGGAGAATAAGGCTAGGCCGGCTAGAGGGATGAACACTAGTATGAATCCTAGGATGTCTTTTGTGGAGTAGTAGGGGTGGAATGGGATTTTGTCACAGTCTGATGGGATTCCTAGGGGGTTGTTGGATCCTGTTTCGTGCAGTAGGGTGAGGTGGACTAGTGTGAGCCCTGCGATGAGGAATGGTAGGAGGAAGTGGATGGCAAAGAATCGGGTTAGTGTTGGGTTGTCTACGGAGAACCCGCCTCATGCTCATTCTACTAGTGTTTGGCCAATGTATGGGATAGCTGAGAATAGATTTGTAATTACGGTAGCCCCTCAGAATGATATTTGTCCTCAGGGGAGTACGTAGCCGACGAAGGCGGTTGCTATTAGGGCTAGTAGTAGGACTACTCCTACGTTTCAGGTTTCTTTGTTTAGGTATGAGCCGTAATAGATTCCTCGGCCGATGTGTAGGTAGATGCATATGAAGAATAGGGAAGCTCCGTTTGCATGTAGGTTGCGGATTAGTCAGCCGAATTGGACGTTTCGGCAAATGTGTGCTACGGAGTTGAATGCTAGGGCTGTGTCTGCTGTGTAGTGCATGGCTAGTAACAGTCCTGTGACAATTTGTGTGATGAGGCAGATGCCTAGGAGGGACCCGAAGTTTCATCAAATTGAGATGTTTGATGGGGTGGGGAGGTCGATTAAGGAGTCGTTGATGGTTTTTAGTAGTGGATGGTTTTTACGAAGATTGAGGGCCATTGTTCGGATCTGTATATGGACATGAGGATGATGAATGTGGATAGGGCGAAGGTGCCTAGGTAGGCTTTGATTAGTCCTGGGTGTGCTTGGGTGGCGGTTTTTGCTGCTGTTTGTTGAAGGTTGGCTAGGCCTTCTGGGCCTAGGAGTTTATATCAGGAAAGGTCGATTAGGTGTGAGGCGATGTTTTGGCCTCCTGTTAGTATTGTTTTTGTGTTGATGCGGTGTATTGTTGGGTTGAAGTATCCTAGGGATAGGGAGAAGTTGTAGAAGGAGTTTTGTTTTGTGAGGATGAGAGTTTGGGTTATTTTTGATATTTCTAGTGCTATAGCAATTCCTAGGGCTGTGACTACTAGGGCTGTGATTTTGATGGTTACTGGTATTGTTATGGGTGGGGTTTTTGTTGGGAGGATGTAGGAGGTAATTAATAATCCTGCGGTAATGCTTCCTAGTGCGAGTCGGGTGATGGGGGAGGTTACTGCTGGATTGTTTTCGTTTATTGGGGTTAGTGGGGGGATTCGGGTAAAGCCGGTTTGTACGAGTACGGTTATGCGGATTGTGTATACTGCAGTAAATGATGTGGCTAGTAAGGTTAGAAGGAGGGCTCATGTGTTTAGGTATGAGGTGTTTAGGCTTTCAATGATTTGGTCTTTTGAGTAGAAGCCTGCGAGAAATGGTGTTCCTATTAGGGCTAGGTTGCCGATAGTAAAGCATGAGGTGGTTGTTGGCATTATTTTTTGGAGTCCTCCTATTTTTCGGATATCTTGTTCGCCGTTGAGGTTGTGAATGATTGAGCCTGAACATAGGAATAATATAGCCTTGAAGAATGCGTGGGTCGAGATATGCAGGAATGCTAGTTGTGGAAGGTTGAGGCCGATAGTGACTATTATTAGTCCTAATTGACTTGAGGTGGAGAAAGCAATGATTTTTTTGATGTCGTTTTGAGTTAGGGCGCATGTTGCTGCAAATAGTGTGGAGAGGGCCCCTAGGCATAAGCATAGGGTTAGGGCAGTTTGGTTGTTGGTGAATATTGGGTGGGTTCGGATAAGTAGGAAAATCCCAGCTACTACCATAGTGCTTGAGTGGAGTAAAGCGGATACGGGAGTGGGACCTTCTATGGCGGCGGGAAGTCAGGGGTGAAGGCCGAATTGGGCGGATTTGCCCGTTGCGGCTAGGATGAGGCCTAGAAGGGGGAGTGTTGGTATTTGTGATGAGGAATGTAGTTGTTGGATTTCTCAGGTGTTTGTGGTGCAGGCTAGTCAGGCCATGCACAGGATTAGGCCAATGTCTCCAATTCGGTTGTAGAGCACGGCTTGGAGGGCGGCGGTGTTGGCTTCTGTTCGGCCATGTCATCAGCTGATTAGTAGGAAAGATATGATTCCTACTCCTTCTCATCCGATGAATAAGATGAATAGGTTGTTGGAGACAATTAGGATTAGTATTGCAATCAAGAAGAGAAGTAGATATGTGAAGAATTTTGTGATGTACGGGTCTGAGGCTATGTATCATGTTGCGAATTGTAAGATTGATCATGACACAAATAGAGCGATTGGAAAGAATGTGAGGGAGTAAAAGTCTATTTTTAGGCTGATTGGGATTTTAAAGGTTATGATAAATTTTCATTCTCATAGGGAGATTAGGTTTTCTGTCCCTGAGTAGATGTGAATTGTTATCGGGACTAGGCTGATGAAGAATGCGGTTTTAACTGTGTTTGTGGTGATAGTTGGTGAGTTTTTTAGGCTGTCAGATAAGAGTGGGAGTGCGATGGGGATGATTAGGATTGTTAGGGTTGTGATTATGAGTGTGTTCAGGATTAGTGATAGGTCCATTACTTTCACTTGGATTTGCACCAAGATGGATGGTTCCTAAGACCACTGGATTGCTATTATCCTTTGAAAGTAAGGGGGCTGAGGTTTTATGCTCAGATGCAAGAGTTAGCAGTTCTTGTTGGTTAAACCTCCCCTCGGTAGGTAAGAAGATTTTAACTTCTATTTTTAGAATCACAGTCTAATGTTTGGGTTGAAACTATACCTACATATAGGAATGCCAGAGATTAGGTCAGGTTTGAGAATGAGTAGGGCTATTGGGATTGTGTGTAGGGCTATAAGTAGGTGTTCTCGTGTAGAGGAGTTTTGGATGGTGGTGATGTGTGATGGTAGGCTGCCTCGTTGTGTTGTTGTTAGTATGTATAGGGTGTATGAGGCAGTTAATAGAATTGCGGTTCCTGTTAGGATGATTGTGATTGAAGATCATTTAAACAGGGCAATTATGATGGTTAGTTCTGCTATGAGGTTAATTGTTGGGGGTAATGCTATGTTTGTCAGGTTGGCTAGTAGTCATCAAGTGGCCATGAGGGGTAGTAGAGGTTGAATACCTCGTGTTAGTAGAAGGATTCGGCTGTGAGTGCGTTCGTAGTTGGTGTTGGCTAAGCAAAAAAGTATGGATGAGGTCAGTCCGTGTGCAATTATTAGGATTATTGCCCCTGAGAATGCTCATTGGGTTTGGATTATGGTTGCGGCGATAACTAGGCCTATGTGGCTGACAGATGAGTAGGCGATTAGTGATTTTAGGTCAATTTGTCGTAGGCAGATGGCGCTAGTTATTAGTGCTCCTCATAGTGCTAGGGTAATAAATGGGTAGTGGAGGTTGTTTAGTGATGGGTTTGCTAGGAGGGTGAGTCGTATGATGCCATATCCCCCAAGTTTTAATAGGAGGGCAGCTAGGAGCATGGACCCGGCAATTGGAGCTTCTACATGGGCTTTAGGTAGTCATAGATGAAGTCCGTATAGGGGTGCTTTGACCATAAAAGCTACGAGAAGGGCTAGGCTAGATATGAGGCTGGATCAGGAGGTGGTTATTGATGGGTGAGAGAGTTTTAGTATAGGGAAGTATAGAGTGCCAGTTTGGTTGTGTAGGTGGAGAATGGCAACTAGTAATGGTAGTGAGCTGGCAAGTGTGTAGAATAATAGGTAGATGCCAGCGTTTAGTCGTTCTGGTTGGCTGCCCCATCGGGTGATAAGGATTAGGGTGGGGATTAGGGTAGCTTCAAATGCGATGTAAAATAGTATTAGTTCTGAGGCTGAGAAGGCCAGTAGAATAAATGGTTGAGCTAGGAGTATTGTTGTGATGAAGATTCGTTTGCGTATGGCGGGTTCTTGTTCTAGGTGGTTTTGGCTTGCTATTAGCATGAGGGGGAGGAGTCAGCAAGATAAAACTAGTAGAGGGGAGGAGATTTGGTCGATAGAGGTTCATGGAGTTAAGCCTTTGTTGGGGTAGTATGTGGGTGTAAGTCATTGTAGGCTTATGGCGGCGATTAGTAGAGCGTGTGTTGTAATGTTAGTTCAGAGGTGTTTGTGTGGGGAGAGGAAGGTTAGTGGGAGGAGTATTATGGTTGGAATGATGATTTTTAGCATTGTAGTAGGTTAAAGTTGTGAAGGTGGTCAGAGCCGTGAGTTCGGGTGGAAGCAACAAGTAGAGCCAGCCCAGTACCTGCTTCGCAGGCGGAGAATGTCAGTATGAAAATTGGTAGTAAGGTAGAAGATGGTGCTTGTGTCTGGATGGGTCATATTGATAGGGCGATATATATTGATAGTATTATGCTCTCTAAGCATAGTAGGGCTGAGACCAGGTGTGTTCGGTGGAAAGCTAGGCCTAGGCTGCTTAGGGTGAAGGCAGAGTAGAAGCTCAGGTGGAGGGTAGTCATGAAGAAAGTTATAGGGTTCGAGCTATAATCTGTTGAGTCGAAATCAACTGTCTTGGTTAGACTAACTTTCTTTTATTCTGCTCATTCCAGTCCTCCTTGGACTCACTCGTACACTAGCCCTAGGGTGAGAAGGAGGATAAGAGTGGAGGTTCAGATTAGGGTGATGGTTGGGTCTTGCAATTGGATGGCTCATGGAAGGGGTAGTAAAAGGGCGATTTCTAGGTCGAATAGAAGGAATAAGATTGCTACTAGGAAGAATCGGATTGAGAATGGCAGTCGGGCGGATCCTAGGGGATCAAATCCACACTCGTATGGGGATAGTTTTTCTGAATCGGGGTTTATTTGGGCTAGTCAGAAGTTTAGTGCGGTTAGGGCGATACTTAGGGTTAGGGATAAGGTTATTATGAATATGATTATATTCATTACTCTTCTCTGGGGTTAAACCAGATTTTAAGGATTGGAAGTCGATTGTAATAAGTATACTAGAAGAGTAAGAACCTCATCAGTAGATTGAGACGTAAAGGAATAGTCATACGACATCTACGAAGTGTCAGTATCAAGCAGCTGCTTCGAAGCCAAAGTGATGGTTTGATGTAAAGTGGTACTTGATTAGGCGTAGAAGGCATACTAGGAGGAAGGTAGAGCCAATGATTACGTGAAGGCCGTGGAATCCTGTTGCTACAAAGAAGGTAGAACCATATACTCCGTCTGCAATGGAGAAGGGGGCTTCATAGTATTCTATGGCTTGTAGGGCGGTGAAGTAAAATCCTAGTAGGACTGTTAAGGTGAGAGCGTGGATTGCCTGTTTTCGGCGAGCTTCTGTAATACTGTGATGGGCTCATGTAACGGTAACTCCTGAGGCGAGTAGGATGGCTGTGTTTAGTAGGGGGACTTCCATGGGGTTTAGGGGTTTAATTCCTGTAGGGGGTCATTGTCCTCCTAGTTCGGGGGTGGGAGCTAGGCTTGAGTGGAAAAAGGCTCAGAAGAAACCTAGGAAGAAGAATGCTTCTGATGTGATGAATAAGACTATGCCGTAGCGTAAGCCTTTTTGGACGGTAGGGGTGTGGTGGCCCTGGAATGTGCTTTCTCGCACGATGTCTCGTCATCATTGAAGTATGACTAGGAGTGTAGAGAGTAATCCGAGAATTAGGAGGTGTGGTGAGTTGTAGTGGAATCACATAGTTAGGCCTGAGGTCATGAGAAGGGCGGCGGCCGCTCCTAAAATGGGCCATGGGCTGGGATCTACTATATGGTAAGAGTGTGCTTGGTGAGCCATTTGGGGGTGTTAGATGTTTTCTTGCAGGTAGAGGCTTAGAAGTAGAACAAAGACGTAAGCTTGGATTATGGCTACGGCTACTTCTAGAATGGTTAGTAAGAAGAGGATTAGTAATGTCAGTAGAGAGACTACTGGTATTGTTGAGTAGAGGGCTACTGTGGCGGTAGAGATTAGTTGGATGAGGAGGTGGCCTGCTGTAAGATTTGCAGTTAGGCGTACTCCTAGTGCTAGTGGGCGGATTAGGAGGCTTGTTGTTTCGATTATAATGAGAGCTGGGATTAGTAGTGTTGGAGTACCTTCTGGCAGGAGGTGGCCTAGGGACACAGAAGGTTGGTTTCGTAGTCCTGTGAGCAGGGTGGCTAGTCATAGGGGGAATGCTAGGGCTAGGTTTATGGATAGTTGGGTGGTTGGGGTAAAAGTGTATGGTAGTAGGCCTAGAAGGTTGATTATTAGTAGAAATACTATTAGTGAGGTTAGAATTAAAGCTCATTTGTGGCCTTTCTTGTTTAGTGGGGTTATTAGTTGTTTTGTGATTAAGTTAATGAGTCATAATTGTAGGGTTGAGAGTCGGCTGGTGATTCATCGATTGTCTGGGGAGGGCAGTAGTAGGGCTGGAAATGTTATTGAGATTAGGATTAGGGGAATTCCTAGAAGATATGGACTGGAAAATTGGTCGAAAAAGCTTAGGTTCATGGTCAGGATCAGGGTGTGGTGTTTGGAGTTATAGGTTTTGTGCTGGAGGGTGGGTTTGTGGTCACGAATGATAGCACTTTAGGTTGGATGATTATGGTATATGTCAGCCATGAAATGAGCATGATAAAAAATCAAGGGTTCGGGTTTAGTTGGGGCATGTCATTAAGGAGGAGAGGGAGTCCTCTTTCTTTAGCTTAAAAGGCTAACGCTGGTTCATAGCTTCTTAATGATTGAGATGATAGTAGTGAGGATCAGCTTTCGAAGTTAGCTAGGGGAGCTGATTCTACTACAATAGGTATGAAGCTGTGATTTGCTCCGCAAATTTCTGAGCATTGGCCGTAAAAGACTCCTGGGCGGATTGCTGAGAATGAGGTTTGGTTGAGGCGTCCTGGGATTGCATCGGTTTTTACACCTAAGCTTGGTACGGCTCAGGAGTGGAGTACGTCATCGGCAGTGACGATAACTCGAATTGTTGATTCCGTTGGGACAATAACGCGGTGGTCGACTTCTAGGAGGCGGAAGTGTCCTAGTGGAAGGTCTGTTGTGGGTACTATGTAGGAGTCGAATGTGAGGTCTTTAAAGTCAGTGTATTCGTAGGTTCAGTATCATTGATGGCCAATGGCCTTTAGAGTTAGGTCTGGTTCGTTGATTTCGTCTATTATGTAAAGGATTCGGAGGGATGGGAGAGCGAGTGCTACTAGGACTATGGCTGGTAGGATGGTCCATACTAGTTCGATTGCTTGTGCGTCAACTGTGTTTGATGACAGCTTTTCTGTAAGTATTAGGGTCAGGAGGTACAGTACTAGACTGCAGATGGCTAGGGCGACCATTAGGGCGTGGTCGTGGAATTGGATTAGTTCTTCTATAATTGGGGATGAGGCGTCTTGGAAACCTAGTTGTGAGTGGTTGGCCATGGTTTAGGTGTTGAGGTGTACTGGGGTTTAACCTGTAATTTAGCCTTGACAAAGCTATGTAATTGTTTTACTAACACCTCTTATGAGAAAGAAGCATAGGTGGTTATGCGGTTGGCTTGAAACCAACATATGGGGGTTCGACTCCTTCCTTTCTTGTACTTGAACGAAGGCTGGTTCTTCGAAGGTGTGGAATGGGGGTGGGCATCCGTGGATTCACTCAATGTTTGTGCTTGTTAGTTCTGGTTGTAGAGCTTTTCGTTTGGATGCGAAGGCTTCTCAGATGATGAAGATTAGTATAATTACAGCTGTTAGGGAGATTAATGAGCCGATTGAGGAAATGGTATTTCATAGTGTGTAGGCGTCTGGGTAGTCTGAGTATCGTCGTGGTATGCCAGCTAGTCCTAGGAAGTGTTGTGGGAAGAAGGTTAGGTTGACCCCTACGAACATTACTCCGAAATGGATTTTGGCTCATGTGGAGTGTAGTGTGTATCCAGTGAATAGGGGGAATCAGTGTGTGAAGCCAGCTAGGATGGCAAATACTGCGCCTATTGATAGGACGTAGTGGAAATGGGCTACTACGTAGTAGGTGTCATGCAGGGCAATGTCCAATGAGGAGTTTGCTAGTACGATGCCTGTTAGTCCTCCGATGGTGAATAAGAAGATAAATCCTAGGGCTCATAGCATTGGAGGGTCTCATTTAATAGTTCCTCCGTGTAGTGTAGCTAGTCAGCTGAATACTTTAATTCCTGTTGGAATTGCAATGATTATGGTGGCTGATGTAAAGTATGCTCGTGTGTCTACGTCTATTCCTACTGTGAACATGTGGTGGGCTCATACGATGAAACCGAGGAATCCAATGGAAAGTATAGCTCATACTATTCCTATGTATCCGAATGGTTCTTTTTTTCCTGCATAGTAAGTTACTACGTGGGAAATGATTCCAAATCCTGGTAGGATTAGGATATAGACTTCTGGATGACCGAAAAATCAGAAAAGGTGTTGGTATAGTACTGGGTCTCCTCCTCCTGCGGGGTCAAAGAAGGTGGTGTTAAGGTTACGGTCGGTGAGTAGCATGGTAATACCAGCTGCAAGAACTGGAAGGGACAGGAGAAGTAGGACTGCAGTGATTAAGACGGATCATACAAATAGGGGGGTTTGGTATTGTGATAGGGCTGGGGGTTTTATGTTGATTGCTGTTGTGATAAAGTTAATTGCTCCTAAGATTGAGGAGATACCTGCTAAGTGGAGGGAGAAGATGGCTAGGTCGACTGAGGCTCCAGCGTGGGCTAGGTTGCCAGCCAGTGGTGGGTACACGGTTCAACCTGTTCCAGCTCCTGCTTCCACTGTGGATGAGGCTAGTAGTAGGAGGAAAGATGGGGGAAGTAGCCAGAAGCTTATGTTGTTTATTCGAGGGAAAGCTATATCTGGGGCTCCAATTATTAGGGGTACTAGTCAGTTTCCAAATCCGCCAATTATGATTGGTATGACTATAAAGAAAATTATTACGAAAGCATGGGCTGTGACTACTACATTGTAGATTTGATCATCTCCTAGAAGAGCGCCAGGTTGGCCTAGTTCTGCTCGAATGAGGAGGCTTAGGGCGGTACCTACTATCCCGGCTCATGCGCCGAAAATTAGGTATAGGGTGCCGATGTCTTTGTGGTTGGTTGAAAATAATCATCGGTTAATGAATGTCATAGGTAAGATGGCTGAGTGTATAAGCGTTAGGCTGTAGTCCTTTTCACAGAGGTTCAATTCCTCTTCTTATCGGCCCTGTGGTGAAGTTCACGATAAGTTGCAAGCTTATAGATGTACATTGGTTGTGTGCCGGGGTCTTAGGCAGAAGCCTGTTGGTTTGGGCATGTAGCTGTTAACTATAGTGTTATGGGATCGAAGCCCATCTGTCTAGGGGGTAATATAAGGCCCTAGCTTAATTAAAGTGTCTGGGTTGCATTCAGGAGATGTAGGGTAATATCCTGCGGGTCTTATCAGAAACTAAGAGGGTCTAACTCTTGTTTAAGGCTTTGAAGGCCTTCGGTTTAGGTAATCCTAAGTTTCTTACGTGATAGAGGATAGTAAGGGAGAGATTGGTAGAAGCATGATGGATGTGGTGGTTAGAACTGCGATTAGGGTGCTGGTTGGTTTATTGGTATGTCATTGTTTTATGTGGTTGGTGGTGTGTGGGGGCAGTGTGATTGTTGCGCAGTATGCAAGGCGGAGGTAGAAGAATAGGCTTAGTAATGAGAGGAGGGAGATTATGGTTGCTGCGACGGCTATGTCTTGTTTAGTCAGCTCTTGGATGATGAGTCATTTAGGAAGGAATCCTGTTAGAGGGGGAAGGCCTGCTAGGGATAGTAATGTTAAAAGTAGGGTGGCACTTAGTGATGGGGTTTTTGTTCATGTAGTTATTAGGACAGATAATTTTGGGGCCTTGATTAAGTTTAGGGTTAGGAACACGGTTGCGGTTATTAGTGTATAGAGGTAGAAGTTTAGTAAAGTAAGTTTGGGGTTATAGGTGATGATGATGGCTATTCATCCTAGGTGGGAGATGGAGGAGAAGGCCAAAATTTTTCGGATTTGTGTCTGGTTTAATCCTATTCATCCTCCTAGGGCAGCAGAGAGAAGGGCTATGCAGGTTAGTAGGGTTGAGTTTAGTGATGGAGATGTTATGAATAGTAGTGTGATTGGGGGGAATTTTATTATTGTGGATAGGAGGAGTCCAGTGATAAGGGGGGATCCTTGTAGTACTTCGGGGAATCAAAAGTGGAATGGAACTAGTCCTAGCTTCATTGCGATAGCTGAGGTTAAAATTAGGCACGATGTTGGATGAGTGAGTTGGGTGATGTCTCATTGTCCAGTGTACCATGCGTTGGTCATGCTAGAAAATAGGACTAGGGCTGAGGCTGTTGCTTGGGTTAAGAAATATTTGGTAGCGGCTTCAATGGCTCGTGGGTGGTGGGATTTGGAGATCATTGGGAGAATAGCTAGGGTGTTGATTTCAAGACCAGCTCAGGCTATGATTCAATGGTTGCTTGAGATTGTGATGGTTGTTCCTAGAAGTAGGCTGATGATGAAGATTAGTTTTGCCTGGGGGTTCATTAGCAGGGGAAGGAGTTGAACCATCATTTTCGGGGTATGGGCCCGATAGCTTGTTTAGCTGACCCTACTAGAAAATAATATAAAGGGAGTATGGAGGGTTTTGATCTCTCTAGTGTGGGTTCGATTCCTACTTTTCTAAGTCGGCAGGAAATGAGAGGATTGGTGCACCTCTATGTTCACTTTATCATAGTGACCCTTTAACATTCAGGCACATTTCCTTAGTCATCCTTGGGTGAGGGGGCAGGCCTGCATAGCAGATTGGCATGCTGGTGTGTCATAGGCATAGTGCTAATGTCAATGGGAGGAAGTTTTTTCATAGGAGATGCATTAGTTGGTCGTATCGGAATCGTGGGTAGGAGGCCCGAATTCATAAAAATCCTGCTGATAGGAGAAGGGTTTTTGTGGCTAAGATCACGGGGAATAGTTCTTGAGGGGGGTTGAGTAGGCTCGGGTTGAAGAATAAGATAGTGGTTAGTGCGTTCATTAACATGATGTTGGCGTATTCAGCTAGAAAGAATAAGGCAAACGGGCCGGCCGCATATTCTACGTTAAACCCAGAGACTAGTTCTGATTCTCCTTCTGTAAGATCGAAGGGGGCGCGATTTGTTTCGGCAAGTGTAGACACATATCATATTATGGCTAGGGGTCAGCATGGGAAGATTAGGTATAGGGGTTCCTGAGTGATTGCAAGAGTGCCTAGGGTATAGCTGCCACTAAGGAGGATGATGGATAGTAGGATGATTGCCAAAGTGACTTCGTAGGAAATGGTTTGGGCTACGGCTCGTAGTGCGCCGATTAAGGCGTATTTTGAGTTGGAGGCTCAACCTGATCATAGGATGGAATATACGGCTAAACTTGATATTGCTAGTATGAACAGTAGGCCTAAGTTGAGGTCGGCGAGGGAGAATGGCAGGGGAAGTGGTATTCAAATTGAGATGGCCAGAAGCAGGGCTAGTATGGGGGTTATAAGGAATAGGATGGGGGATGATGTTGATGGTCGGATGGGCTCTTTAATGAATAGTTTTACCCCGTCTGCTAGAGGTTGGAGAAGTCCAAATGGACCGACAATGTTTGGGCCCTTGCGGTTTTGTATGTAACTTAGTACTTTGCGTTCTACTAGGGTGAGGAAGGCAACTGCGATCAAAATTGGGAGGGCGTAGGAGAGGGCTATAATGAGGTTGATTAGTATGGGATGATTGGTCATGGGGAGGTTAGCTAGGGAGAGGATTTGAACCTCTGGAATAAAGGACTTAAGCCTTTTGCATTTGCCGAGCTCTGCCACGCTAGCTGGTCCTTTTCTAGGACGTGATGTGATGTGATAGCCTTTTGTAGTTTAGTTGCTTTCACTACTTAAGGCGGAGGCTTGCCTGTAGTATTGGCCCCGCTTTTCCTATCCTTTCGTACTGGGAAGAGCTTGTCATAGATAGAAACCGACCTGGATTGCTCCGGTCTGAACTCAGATCACGTAGGACTGTTAATCGTTGAACAAACGAACCCTTAGTAGCTGCTGCACCACTAGGATGTCCTGATCCAACATCGAGGTCGTAAACCTCCCCGTCGATATGGACTCTTGGAGGAGATTGCGCTGTTATCCCTGGGGTAGCTTGGTCCATCGATCAATTATATTGGGTCTGGTTACTATTAGCACGTTGAGGGGTTGCTCTCAGTCTAGAGGGATGGTCTAATGTTTGGAGGTTTTGTTTTGCTCCAAGGTCGCCCCAACCGAAAAAATGCAGACCAGTCGCCCGTGGGTTAAGTGAGCCCGGAGTGGGTGTGTATGTGTGTTGGGGTGGTTGCTGTTTTTGAAGTTCCACAGGGTCTTCTCGTCTTATGTAGTTATCCCTGCTTTTGCACAGGGAGATCAATTTCACTGATTGCCTGTAAGAGACAGTTAAGACCTCGTTTAGCCATTCATACTAGTCCCGATTTACGGGACAATTGATTGCGCTACCTTTGCACGGTTAGGATACCGCGGCCGTTAAACGTTTGGTCACCGGGCAGGCATCACCTTCAATACTTGTCTGTTGGTTTGCTGAAGGCTATGTTTTTGGTAAACAGTCGGGCCTTGACGGTTTGCCTAGTTCCTTTTACAGGTTTTAATCTTTCTCACAGACGCTCCTATGTCGGGTTAACAATGTGCTTAATACTGTGCTTGTTTGATTTGTCGTATATGGGGGTTGTTAATAATGTACGGATGTAAGCTTGCGTCGGAGAGGGAGGACCCTAGTTACTCATTCTAGCATTAATTCTCCTATTGTTATATAGGTTAGCCTGTTAATGAGGAGGGAGTCATATTGTTTTGATATTTTTGAGGTGTTGAGCTTTAACGCACTCTTTGTTGATGGCTGCTTGAGGGCCCACAGTAAGATTGTGAAGGTATTATTTATCCGCTCGTAGAGATTGTGTTCTTTTTTAAAGGAGCTGTCCCTCCTTTAAATAGCCCTTAATTCGCTTCATTGGGGTTTGTGAGTTTCCTTGGAGAAGAATTAAGAGTGAACTTAGATTCGTTTCACAGGCAACCAGCTATCACCCAGCTCGATTGGCTTTTCACCCCTACCAGCAAGTCGTCCCACTCTTTTGCAACAGAGACGGGTTCGCTCAACAATAGCTGCTCGCAGGTAGCTCGCTTGGGTTTCGGGGAGGCAAACTTAAATTCATTTTGCTTGGTTTTTCTTGCTAGACCATGATGCAAAAGGTACAAGGGTTGATCTTTGCTGTTTTTAGCTTATTTTTTTCATTGTTATTTCACCTTTCCCTTACGGTACGTGGTCTCTATCGCGTCAATGGTGTCTTTTCTATCGCCTATACTGGGACTAGTAAATGCTTTAGTTAGGTGTTTGGAGTAGCTTTGTTATTCTGTGTCATGTGTATTGAGCTAGGATCTGGCATCAAGACGATCTGGGGTGAGCAGATATCTTTCAGGTGTAAGCTGAATGCTTTTATTAAGGCTACGTCTTGGTGTCCTAAGTACACCTTCCGGTACACTTACCTTGTTACGACTTACCTCATCTTTGGCTGAATAGTGTATTAAGTTATGGGGGGGGGGGGTCGCTTTTGAGGAGGGTGACGGGCGGTGTGTACGTGCCCCAGAGCCGGCTTAAAGAGGGCTCGATTCTCCCTCTTTACTGCTAAATCCTCCTTCTAGGGACAGTTTCATATCCCTTTCCGTAATGTTCTATTTTAGAAAATGTAGCCCATTGCTTCCATTCCATAGGCTATACCTTGACCTGTCTTATTAGCGTGTGATGGGCTATTGCGTCCACTGTTGGGCCTTCAGGTTGGGTGGGCTGGCGACGGCGGTATATAGGCTGATTCTGGCAAGGAATGGTTAGGTATATCGTGGATCATCGATTATAGAACAGGCTCCTCTAGGTGGGTTTGGGACACCGCCAAGTCCTTAGAGTTTTAAGCGTTTGCGCTCGTAGTTCTCGGGCGGATGCTCCGGTAAGATCGAGCATCAAGATTTAGGGCCAGGCATAGTGGGGTATCTAATCCCAGTTTGGGCCCTGGCTTTCGTGGATTTCAATCAATCGTTAGTCTAAGATTTTCTTTGAATAGCGGCCTTATGAGCATCTTTAGCTTATGACAGCTCAGCTGCTTTTTGATCTTAGTTACTTGGATAGCATGCTACCACACTTTACGCCGTTATAAAGTTAATTTGGGTCTCCTGTATGACCGCGGTGGCTGGCACAGGATTTACCGACCCTAAATTGCTATGACTAAGTCAAGTTTTCACTCATGGCTTAATATTAACTACTGCTGAGAACCCGTGGGGGCGTGGCAATTGCAAGGCGTCTTGGGCTACAGATTTGGTGTGCCTGATACCCGCTCCTATCGACCTGGATTCAGGGTGCCTAGGGCTTCTACACTGGAATGCGGATACTTGCATGTATATATCTAGCAACAACTAACAGTAAGGTTAGGACTAAGTCTTTTGTCCTTGGGTGCATGTGGCAGCCATCTTGACATCTTCAGTGTCATGCTTTTGTATAAGCTACAGGGAC